TATTTGTACCGAGGGTTCGAATCCCTCTCTCTCCGCTCCCCTCGATCGCTTCAGACTTTCAAAATCTTTTTTTTTTTATTTTATTCCTCACGTCCAGGATTACGGACCGGATCATTAGATAAGAATCCAAAGATGAAGAGAGAAACAAAAAATATGACTACTGTGTAAACAAAGAGTTTGAGAGTAAGCATTACACAATCTCCAATATTTTTTTTGAAAAGGGAAATAGATTGCCTATTTTTTATCACATACACTATGTTGACATAGTGCCCCAAAAAGAAACCAAAAAGAAAATGAAGTCTTTTCTTGAAAAAGGTAATTTTTACTAATTTTTTGTTTTTGTAATGTAATAATAATAAGAAAAGCAAGATTCTGATTCCTTCATTACCAAAAATTTTTGGTATTTTTGGTCATATCCATTATTTGGTATTGTGGGGTCTTTAGAAAGTCCTTGTTTACTGGAAGGTCAGAACGAGGAAATAAGTTGATCAAAATTTATCACCGTGCGATTATTCAATATAATACAAGAACAAGAATTTCTATTTTCGAATGGAGGGTTCATAATGTAAAATTTATAAGATCTTATAAATTTTTAGAAAATTTTTTTCGTAAAAATCATGAATTTTTCGGAGCATTAAAGAGTTTATCGAAAACTTACAGCAGCTTGCCAAACAAAGGCTAAGAGCAAAAATAGTACAGGTATGACAGGCATAACATCTACGATAGGATTGAAAAAGGCATAAGCCTCGGGCAATTTGCCGAAGAAAAAACTACTCGAAGAAAGGGTAGAATTAAGACAGATACAGATTAAACTAAAGATATTAAGCATAACAAACATTTCATTCTTGTAGATTAGAAAATTAGATTTTGATTGAGTTCTTTTTATGAGGGAAAAATTAAAAGGTAGGTCAAAAAACCTTCTTGTTCTTCGAACGCTCTCAAATCAAAAATCTTCCCTTTCATTCTCAAATGAGAATACAAGGAATTTTAGTTTCATACAATATCTTAATTTAATTTTATGGAATGATCAATCATTTTTTTCTATATTTTCATGTGTTGAACCCTAGCAGTAATATATTTCATATATATTTGAATTGGGATTGACGAACGACTAATACCAATATTAGTCTTTATTAGTATCAAAGAGAAATTCGAAATCGAAATGGGGCGTGGCCAAGTGGTAAGGCAACGGGTTTTGGTCCCGTTATTCGGAGGTTCGAATCCTTCCGTCCCAGAGCGTCTACATGAGAAATTTTTCTTTAATCTTGGATATAGTGTCACCTTTTGTTCTGATTTTTCTATAAAAATAAAACTTTTTTCATTTAGTTTTTCACAAATGCGATTGAGTGTACGGGTAGAAATAAAGAGATTTCATTGAATTCTAAATTCAAAACAATTTTTGGGTATATCATTAAGAGACTACTATTTTAATAGTCATATTGAAGTAAGTTACTTAGGAAAACTCTTTTTTCCATGAAATCTGAATTCTCGTATTATGTAATTTATTATGGAATTCTGAATTGAAAGAGAAAAAGAGATCCTTTTCTATTTCATACTCATGAAAACAAAAATTCTTTTTTTTATGAACCTGGGTACTCGAAGAAATTTGAAAAATCTATATTATAAATATAGAGAAACTTATGACTTTTTCGAGTTATTGGAATAGCTTATATTTTGTTAATAACTGATTTTATTCCGGAATTGGAAAATCCATAGGGCCGTTCTTTTTAGATTTAGAGTTTATTTGTTCGAGAAGAATTTTTTCCATAATTTAACATAACATCCCGAATGATCTGTTGAAGATTTTAATTAGATTTAAGGAAATGGATTCACTTTTCTTTTTTCTTTTTTAGAAATTTCTTTCACCCCATAGGATAGAGGGGCGAAATAACTTAAATCCTTTATAATATAAGACTTTTTTCCAGATAATTATTTACCTTTCCCTAGATACATACATAAAAAATATTTTGTATCATTGAGCCAATGACTATTCATGATTCCATATTGAATCAATTGCATACCGTTTCAAAATAAAATTTAAAATGAGAGGAGTGTTATGGTAAAACTTCGTTTAAAACGATGTGGTAGAAAGCAACGTGCGACTTGAAGGACATAATTCACTGTGGATTCTTACATCCGTCATTTTCTATAGGAATGAAGATGCTCTTGAATCGACATAGTTTGTTCTGTTCCTATTAGGAACCCAATTTGTATTGGGTTGGTAAATAGGAATAGTACATGATGGAGCTCGCGCAAAACGTATTGATTCATTTATCGGGGGGGCGAATCTAGGGTTAGTAACAATTAATAAATTAGACTACTTTGTTAAGTATATCCTCAATATAGAAATTAAAATTTTAAATTGCAGGATTCAAATCCCAACAAGTTTGAAATAAAATTAATAATATTTTTTATATTACATTACAAGGGAAAAAATCGTTCATATTATCTTTCCATAGAAGGAAATAACAAAAAACAAAAGGTATGTTGCTGCCGTTTTGAAAAAGGGGATAAGGATCACCGAAGTAATGTCTAAACCTAATGATTTAAAAAAGTAAAGAGAAAGAATTCCGGAACAAGGAAACACTATTTTCAATTGTCTCAATATTTTATTTTTAGTATAATGATGGCGACTAAAAAAAGATTCGAGACGAAACAAACAAAAGAGGAGAAAACCTCTTATACATTTCTAGGGGGGGTTATTTATCTATATCTATCCCAATGAGCGATCTATCAAATCGTTGCAATTGATGTTCGATCCCGACGAGAAGGAAGAGATCTTCGAAAGGTGGGTTTTTATGATCCAATGAAAAATCAAACTTATTTAAACGTTCCTGCTATTCGTTATTTCCTTGAAAAAGGTGCTCAACCTACAGGAACTGTTCATGATATTTTAAGAAAAACAGAATTTTTAAAAGAATTCATAAAATAAATAAAAAAATTAGAAAAAAGAAAGGTAACTAGTATAAATTTGTGTGGTAATTATTTACTCACAATTTCTCTTTTCTTGTTCTATATTATGTTTTATATTTACCATATTTATTGTTTGTTGTGCCAATCCAACACAAATCCTTATTTTATTTCATTTTTATTTAATTGATCTCATTTTTTCTCAACAATTTATTCATATTGACAATGGTGTGTCGAACAAATATAATTCGATCGTAGATAAATAGATCTGTTTATTTCGATCCTTATTTATTTATGGGTTTTTCCTTTACTTCATTCAAATTATGGGTTTGCCAAATTTACTATTTGTTATATAAGATATATTTTTTTAACGAAAATCAAAAATTTTTTCTATTTTATAAAAAAGGGGGGTGGTCTTTAAATGTAAATTTTTACATTTTTTTTATCTGTCTTTAATTTAATCCAATCTACTTTGCTATTTTGTTTAATTGATCATCTAATCTTTCCTTTATATTTCTTTTGAATTCAAAATTCAATGTTTTTACGTAGTTGTATAGTTCAATTCCATTTTTTCCACTTGTATATACATATTTATCTGGGTTGCTAACTCAATGGTAGAGTACTCGGCTTTTAAGTGCGATTATGGTTTTTTACACATTTGAATGAAGTAACGAATTCGTCCAGACTTTTGGTAGAGTCTATAAGACCACGACTGATCCTGAAAGGTAATGGATGGAAAAAACCGCATGTCGTAATAAAATAATAAGAAAAATGGAATTGCATTTTCATTTTTCTTATTATATTCTTTCTTATTTTTATTTTATTTTAAGAAATTCACAGTTAGAGTTTGGTCTAGTGAATAAATGGATAGAGCTCTACGGCTCTAATTCTGGTAAAAAAAAAAAAAGCAACGAGCTTTTATTCTTAATTTGAATAATTTCCCGATCTAATTAAACGTTAAAAATAACTTAGTGCCTGATGTGGGGAAGGGGTCTCCTGTAAATGGACCTTTGATTCTTTTTTTTATTCTTAAAAAAAAAATCCTACCTATTTTCTATTATGGATTGGAAACTAATGTGTAGAAGAAACAGTATACTGACAAAAAAAATTTCCAAAGTCAAAAGAGCGATCGGGTTGCAAAAATAAAAGATTTTTTATCCTCTGATAATTTATTTAATAGAACGAAGATAAACCTATTGGATAGTAGAAGGAGAGAGGAAAAAGATCTGTTGATTGGACTCTGTATTTCCGGGGTATATATTTTTTTCATACATGATACATACTCTGTTCTGACCGTATTGCACTATGTATAATTTGATAATACAAGAAATACCTATTGTTTCTGGTTCAAGTAGAAATTGAAGTCAATGGAAGAATTACAAGGATATTTAGAAAAAGGTAGATCTTGGCAACAATATTTCCTATATCCGTTACTCTTTCAGGAGTATATTTATGCACTTGCTCATGATCATGGTTTAAATGGTTTGATTTTTTATGAACCCGTAAAAGTCTTTGGTTATGATAAAAAATCTAGTTTATCACTTGTAAAACGTTTAATTATTCGAATCTATCAAAAGAATTCTTTGATTTCTTCGGTTAATTATTCTAACCAAAATTTATTTATTGGTCAGACTCACAACATTTTTTTTTATTCTCATTTTTATTCTCAAATTATATCAGAAAGTTTTGCAATTATTGTGGAAATTCCATTTTCCTTGCGATTAGTATCTTATTTAGAAAAAAAAGAAATACCAAAATATCATAATTTACGATCAATTCATTCAATTTTTCCTTTTTTAGAGGACAAATTATTGCATTTAAATTTTGTTTTAGATATACTAATACCTCATCCCATCCATATGGAAATCTTGGTTCAAATCCTTCAGTGCGGGATTCAAGATGTTCCCTTTTTACACTTATTGCAATTCTTTCTTCACGAATACCATAATTGGAATAATCTCTCCATTACTCAGAAGAAATCTATTTATGTTTTTTCGAAAGAAAATAAAAGATTCTTTTGGTTCCTATATAATTCTTATGTATTTGAGTGCGAAATTTTATTAGTGCTTATTCGTAAACAATCCTCTTAT